AGTTTATTTCGACTATAAAAAAGTCACTTTATAATATTAGTAATAGTAAGACAAATTCACATATTTTTTATGACTTATCGTACTTGTCACAAGCATATGTATTTTACAAATTATCACAAACCCAAGTTATTAACTTGTATAAATTAAAATCAGTTCTTCAATATCAAGGAATCCCTTTTTTTCTTAAGCCTGAAATAAAGGATTCTTTTGAAACACAAGGAATAATTCATTCTAAATTAAGGGATAACAGACTTCCGAGTTCTGAAATGAATCAATGGAAAAACTGGTTAAGAGGGCATTATCAATACGATTTATCTCAGATCAGATGGTCTAGATTAATACCACAACAATGGCGGAATAGAGTTTATCAACGTCGTATGGTTAAAAGGAAAAATTTCAGCAAATGGAATTCATATGAAAAAGACCAATTAATTGATTACAAAAAACAAAATCTTTTTGAAGTCTATTCATTATCGAATCAAAAAGATAATTTTCAAAAATACTATAAATATGATCTTTTATCATATAAATCTATTAATTATGAAAATAAAAAGGACTCATTTATTTCTAGATCGCCGTTTGAAGGAAATAAGAACCAAGAGATTTCTTATAATTACAACACATATAAAGACACTTTTTTTGATATGCTAAGGAGTATCTTTATCAATAATTATCTAGGAAAGGGCGATATTCTATATATGGAAAAAACTCCCGATAGGAAATATTTGGATTGGAAAATTATCAATTTGGATCTTAGACAAAAAGTCGATATTGAGGCCTGGATCACGATCGATGCCAATAGTAATCAAAATACTCAGATTGTTACTAATAATTATCAAATAATTGATAAAAAAAATCTTTTTTATCTTATGATTCCAGAAATGAATCTACCAAACTCCCCAAAAGTCTTTTTTGATTGGATGGGGATGAATGAAAAAATACTAAAGCGTCCCATATTGAATCTGGAACTTTGGTTCTTCCCAGAATTTTTGTTACTTTATAATACATATAAAACGAAACCTTGGTTTATACCAAGCAAATTACTTCTTTTAAATTTGAATAGAAATGAAAATAGTAATGAAAATCAAAATCAAAAGATTAATGAAAAGCAAAAGGGAAGTTTTTTGATACCATCGAATAAAAAAATAAAGAATCGAAATCAAGAAGAAAAAAAAACCACAAGCCAAGGGGATCTTGGATCCGTTCTTTCAAACCAACAAAAAGATATTGAAGAAGATTATGCGAGATCGGACATGAAAAAAGGTAAAAAGAAAAAACAATACAAAAGTAACACGGAAGCAGAACTAGATTTGTTCCTGAAACGTTATTTGCTTTTTCAATTGAGATGGGACGATACTTTGAATCAAAGAATGATCAATAATATTAAGGTATATTGTTTCCTGCTTAGACTAATAGATCCAAGAAAAATTTCTATATCCTCGATTCAAAGGGGAGAAATGAGTTTGGATATAATGCTGATTCAGAAGAATTTAACTCTTCCAGAATTGATGAAAAGGGGAATATTGATTATCGAACCCATTCGTCTGTCTGTAAAAAACGACGGACAATTTTTTATGTATCAAACCATCGGTATTTCGTTGGTTCATAAGAGTAAGCACCAAACTAATCAAAGATACCGAGAGCAAAGATATGTTGCTAAGAATAATTTTGATGAATCTATTCCACCACATGAAAGAATAACAAGAAATAGAGACAAAAATCATTTGGATTTGCTTGTTCCTGAAAATATTTTCTCGTTTAGGCGTCGTAGAAAATTAAGAATTCTAATTTGTTTCAATTCAAAGAATAGGAATGATGTAGATAGAAATCCTGTATTTTGCAACGAGAAGAATAGCAACCAAGTTCTAGGTGACAGTAATCACCTTGATAGAGAGACAAATCAATTAATGAAATTTAAGTTCTTTCTTTGGCCTAATTATCGATTAGAAGATTTAGCTTGTATGAATCGCTATTGGTTTGATACCAATAATGGCAGCCGTTTCAGTATGTTAAGGATACATTTGTATCCACGATTGAAAATTCGTTGATAGTACATTTTTCCTATATATCCTCTACTATATAGGATATATGAAAGCAAATAAATACACACATCACACGTCCTGTCTTACATTTCATTCTAAATATCCAATACTAAATGAATAATGTATCAATTCGATCTAGAAATGAATCAACAGAACCTTCTTCATTTTAGGTCTAAATTCTTCGCTTTTGTGAATACGAAAATGTACCAATCCTTTTCTCTCCCTATCTAAATCTAATTTTCAATTGGATTGATTCATTTGAATTGATAAAATTAGGAGTTCATAAAGAAATTTGGATTAGATTATTGTATATACCACATTAAAATGAATGACATTATTATTACTGATCGGTAAAATCCATATCTGTAAAAAGGGAGAGGGGGAATTTTTTTATGGTAAGAAATTCATTCATTTCGGTTATTTCTCAAAAAGAAAACGAAGAAAACAGAGGGTCTGTTGAATTTCAAGTATTCAGTTTCACCACTAAGATAAGGAGACTTACTTCACATTTGGAATTGCACAAAAAAGACTATTCATCTCAGAGAGGTTTGCGAAAAATTTTGGGAAAACGTCAACGACTACTGGCTTATTTGTCAAAAAAAAATAGAGTACGTTATAAAGAATTAATTGGTCAGTTGGATATTCGAGAGACAAAAACTCGTTAATTTAAAGAGTGATATCATTTGAACTTATTCGTTTCAATTTTGATGAACTTCTTTTTACTTTCAGCAATTCATGGAAGAATGACTCGGTAAAAAACTTATGATTGCACCAACTACAAGAAAAGAACTCATGATAGTCAATATGGGTCCTCACCACCCATCAATGCATGGTGTTCTTCGACTTATCGTTATTCTCAATGGTGAAGATGTTATTGACTGTGAACCAATATTGGGTTATTTACACAGAGGAATGGAGAAAATTGCGGAAAACCGAACAATTATACAATATTTGCCTTATGTAACACGTTGGGATTATTTAGCTACTATGTTCACAGAAGCAATAACCGTAAATGGACCCGAACAACTAGGTAATATTCAAGTACCTAAAAGGGCTAGCTATATCAGAGCCATTATGTTGGAGTTGAGTCGTATAGCTTCCCATTTGTTATGGCTTGGCCCTTTTATGGCAGATATTGGGGCACAGACCCCTTTCTTCTATATTTTTCGAGAACGAGAATTGATATATGACCTATTCGAAGCTGCCACCGGTATGCGAATGATGCATAATTATTTTCGTATCGGAGGAATAGCTGCTGATCTACCTCATGGATGGATAGATAAATGTTTGGATTTTTGCGATTATTTTTTAACAGGGGTTGCTGAATATCAAAAGCTTATTACACGGAATCCCATTTTTTTAGAACGAGTTGAGGGCGTAGGCATTATTGGAGGAGAAGAAGCACTAAATTGGGGTTTATCAGGACCAATGCTACGAGCTTCCGGAATACAATGGGACCTTCGTAAAGTTGATCATTATGAGTGTTACGACGAATTTGATTGGGAGGTTCAATGGCAAAAAGAAGGGGATTCATTAGCTCGTTATTTAGTACGAATCAGTGAAATGACAGAATCCATAAAAATTATCCAACAGGCTCTGGAAGGAATTCCAGGGGGGCCCTTTGAGAATTTAGAAATCCGACGCTTTGATAGAATAAAAGATACTGAATGGAATGATTTTGAATATCGATTTATTAGTAAAAAACCTTCTCCAACTTTTGAATTGTCCAAACAAGAACTTTATGTAAGAGTCGAAGCACCAAAAGGAGAATTGGGAATTTTTCTGATAGGAGATCAGAGTGTTTTTCCTTGGAGATGGAAAATTCGCCCACCGGGTTTTATCAACTTGCAAATTCTTCCTCAGTTAGTTAAAAGAATGAAATTGGCTGATATTATGACGATACTAGGTAGTATAGATATCATTATGGGAGAAGTTGATCGTTGAAATGATAATTGATAATACAACAGAACTACAAGCTATCCATTCGTTTTCCAGATTGGAATTCTTAAAAGAAGTCTATGGGATTATATGGGTGCTTGTCCCTATTTTGACTCTTGTATTAGGAATCACACTAGGTGTACTAGTAATTGTTTGGTTAGAAAGAGAAATATCTGCAGGGATACAACAACGTATTGGACCTGAATACGCCGGCCCCTTGGGAATTCTTCAAGCTCTAGCAGATGGCACAAAACTACTTTTCAAAGAGAATCTTTTTCCATCTAGAGGGGATACTCGTTTATTCAGTATCGGACCATCCATAGCAGTCATATCCATTTTACTAAGTTATTCAGTAATTCCTTTTGGTTATCGCCTTATTCTAGCCGATCTTAGTATTGGTGTTTTTTTATGGATCGCTGTTTCAAGTCTTGCTCCCGTTGGACTTCTTATGTCGGGATATGGATCAAATAATAAATATTCCTTTTTAGGTGGTTTAAGAGCTGCTGCTCAATCAATTAGTTATGAAATACCATTAACTCTATGTGTATTATCAATATCTCTACGTGTGATTCGGTGAGACATAAAATTTCCTCTATTTCTTTTCTTTCTAGTAAGAAAGTTAAATGAGTTGAATATATATATTTTATTTTTTTATTCAGCATTCGGGTTGATGAACTAAACCAGATAGTTATATGAGTGAAATAAAACGGCTTTTGAATTTGCAGTTAAAGGGATTGAATCTCATTTCCTATGTACAAGAATGAAATGAAAGTAAATATAAGCAAAGCAGTCGAGACTGTTTACCCCAAGATTGGTTGATTAGTCATCATGGCTTGAAGCGGGTTCAAAAGATCAACTGTATGGAGTTTTTACTATCTATTAACATAGATGTATTACCATAATGGAAGGTTAACAAAAATGAGTGGATGGTTAGGAAGACCAAGATACGCAAAGGATTAGTAATGGAGATTCTGTAAATTATCCAACAGGATATTTCTGTACCTAAAAGGAATTCAAATT